GAATATGAACTTTCTACTTATGATCGTCACGAGTTGAATTATAATCAAATTGCTTTGGGTCGGTTGCCAATGTCAGTAATTGGAGATTCCACAATTCGAACAATTAGGAATTCGACTCAAATCAAAAAAGGCACGGCTAAACCACTTGATTCAAGAACAATTACCAATTACTAAGATTACGTTTTGATTGAAAGTAGCGAAGCTTCCTTCATTTTATTTTGCTTAGACAATAACTAAAAATCCGAAAGGGGTTGAGAATAATTATTTTCATATATTCATAAAAATATATTTATCTATTCTCTGTATATTAAAATACTACATTACATACAGTATATATATATAAATATCATATCTGTGATTATAATATATAAATAAAAAAAATAAAATAGAATAATTATTCTATACTCTAAATAATTTAAATAATTGAATCGAGAAATTTTTAAAATGCAATTTTGAACGAAACTTTCAGATAAACAAATTGTATTCAATCATTCATATAATAAATAAACATATCTACATCAACCCACACACGACCCTATATTGATTTAATTCAATTAGAAGGGTATCAAAAATAGGTAACCTCTTCGTTTTTTTTGTTTGTTCAATAAGGTCATGAAAAATTTCTACTTAATTTATCTTTTATTTTACATAGAATGGATTTGCCTGGACCAATACATGATTTTCTTTTAGTTTTTTGGGGATTGGGTCTTATAGTGGGAAGTCTAGGAGTGGTATTACTTATCAATCCAATTTTTTCTGCCTTTTCGTTGGGATTGGTTCTTGTTTGTACATCCTTATTCCATATTCCATCGAACTCCCATTTTGTAGCTGCTGCACAGCTCCTTATTTATGTGGGAGCAATAAATGTATTAATTGTATTTGCCGTGATGTTTATGAATGGTTCAGAATATTACAAAGATTTCTATGTTTGGACTGTTGGAGATGGAGTCACTTCACTGGTTTGTACAAGTATTTTTTTTTCATTAATTACTACTATCCCAGATACGTCATGGTACGGTATTATTTGGACTACAAGGTCAAACCAGATTATAGAGCAGGACTTGATAAATAATGGTCAACAAATTGGGATTCATTTATCAACAGATTTTTTTCTTCCATTTGAACTTATTTCGATAATTCTTTTAGTTGCCTTGATCGGTGCAATTGCTATGGCTCGTCAGTACTAAATATTTCGAAATTGAATAATATAAAATTATATTAATTAAATTAATATAGACTTGTTTTTTCTTCTTAAAAATATTTTTTTTATTGTTCATGTATAAATATATAAATATAAAGTATAAAAAAAAAAATGAAAAAAAAAAAAAAACGGAATTTTTCTATATTTATATCTATTTTTTTCTATTACCAATACCTTTTGCGTACTTTTCAAATTCTATTTTAGTCAAAGTCAATTGAATCGGTTAAATTGTTGTTCATATTGAAATGAATCGAGATTGATGAGGAGTTGTTCAATGATGCTCGAACATGTACTTGTTTTGAGTGCCTATTTATTATGCATCGGTATCTATGGATTGATTACAAGTCGAAATATGGTTCGAGCGCTTATGTGTCTTGAGCTTATACTGAATGCAGTTAATATAAATTTCGTAACATTTTCGGATTTATTTGATAGTCGCCAATTAAAAGGAGACATTTTCTCGATTTTTGTTATAGCAATTGCAGCTGCTGAAGCAGCTATTGGATTAGCTATTGTTTCATCAATTCATCGTAACAGAAAATCAACTCGTATCAATCAATCGAATTTGTTGAATAAATAGGATTTATAAAAAAAAAATATAGAGTATCTGCCAATAAAAAAATGGGTATGTGCAGCATATAGTGCTATTTGATAAAATGTAATAAATCAAAGTATCTTGGCCTTCTTTCATGAGCAGATCCATAAGTAGATTGATTCTGGTAAATCTACTAAATCATTGATTCATCTGGTGTCTACAATATATAATTTATTTACTACTTTACTAGATCGAAATTTTATGATGTTAAAAAAAAATTATAGATCCAATGTCACATTCAGTAAAGATTTATGATACATGTATAGGGTGTACTCAATGTGTACGAGCTTGCCCCACAGATGTATTAGAGATGATACCCTGGGACGGGTGTAAAGCTAAACAAATTGCTTCTGCTCCAAGAACAGAAGACTGTGTAGGTTGTAAAAGGTGTGAATCCGCTTGCCCAACCGATTTTTTGAGTGTCCGGGTTTATTTATGGCACGAGACAACTCGTAGCATGGGTCTAGGTTATTGATAGTTCGAGAAAATTCCACTTGAATCCATCATTTTTTATCTTTACCGACAAAACCCGTACTCGAGAAAAGAAATATATATAATAATAAAACTACTAATTTTTTCTTTTCTCGAGTACGGGTTTTCGGGTCAAAGTCAAAGTAAGTGTATCTTGTTTTTACCACGAATGATTTTCCTTGGTTAACTATAATTGTTGTTTTGCCGATATTCGCGGGTACTTTCATTTTCTTCCTCCCCCATAGAGGAAATAAAGTTATTAGGTGGTATACTATTTGTATATGCCTATTAGAACTACTTCTAATGTCCTATGTATTCTGTTATCATTTCCAATTGGATGATCCATTAATCCAATTGGAGCAAGATTATAAATGGATAAATTTTTTTGATTTTCATTGGAGACTGGGAATTGATGGGCTTTCCATAGGACCCATTTTACTCACGGGATTCATCACTACTTTAGCTACTTTAGCGGCTTGGCCAGTTACTCGAGATTCAAAATTGTTCCATTTCCTTATGTTAGCAATGTACAGCGGCCAAATAGGATTATTTTCTTCTCGAGATCTTTTACTTTTTTTTATCATGTGGGAATTAGAATTAATTCCTGTCTACCTACTTTTATCCATGTGGGGAGGGAAGAAACGTTTGTACTCAGCTACAAAGTTTATTTTGTACACCGCGGGGGGTTCCATTTTTCTCTTAATGGGAGTTCTAGGTATGGGTTTATATGGTTCCAATGAACCAACATTAAATTTTGAAACATCAGCCAATCAGCCGTATCCTGTGGCATTGGAAATACTATTCTATTTTGGATTTCTTATTGCTTATGCTATCAAATTACCGATTATACCTCTCCATACATGGTTACCAGATACCCATGGGGAAGCCCATTACAGTACATGTATGCTTTTAGCTGGAATCTTATTAAAAATGGGAGCATATGGATTGGTTCGTATCAATATGGAATTATTATCCCATGCTCATTCTATATTTTCTCCCTGGTTGATAATAGTAGGTGCAATTCAAATAATCTATGCAGCTTCAGCATCTCCGGGTCAGCGTAATTTAAAAAAGAGAATTGCCTATTCCTCTGTATCTCATATGGGTTTCATAATTATAGGAATTAGTTCCATAACTGATACAGGACTCAACGGGGCCCTTTTACAAATGATCTCTCATGGATTTATCGGTGCTGCACTTTTTTTCTTGGCAGGAGCGAGTTACGATAGAACACGTCTTGTTTATCTCGATGAAATGGGGGGAATAACTATCCCAATGCCAAAAATATTTACAATGTTCAGTAGCTTTTCGCTGGCTTCTCTTGCATTGCCTGGAATGAGTGGTTTTGTTGCAGAATTTGTAGTATTTTTTGGATTAATTATGAGCCAAAAATTTCTTTTAATGCCAAAAATACTAATAACTTTTGTAACGGCAATTGGAATGATATTAACTCCTATTTATTCATTATCTATGTTACGTCAGATGTTCTATGGATATAAGCAATTTAATTCTCAAAATTCTCATTTTTTAGATTCTGGGCCGCGAGAACTATTTCTTTCAATCTGTATTTTTCTACCCGTAATAGGTATTGGTATTTATCCGGATTTCGTTCTCTCACTATCAATTGACAAGGTGGAAACTATTATATCTAATTATTTTTATAGATAGTTAGTTTTTATTTTCAAATTTTATAATAAAAAAGTGAAAAAACGAAAAGTTCAAAAAATGAATTTACTTTAACTTAAACTTAATAAAATAAACTGAAATTGTAATCAAATATTTTTGTAGTTTTTGAAAATCATTTGAATCAAGTCAAATGATTTTCAAAAACTCGTACAAACTTTCGTTATCTATGCTTATGCTATTCCTATTATGTATTTGATATTCTATTCGTAACTGCTTTTTTTTTCAATTAAATGTTAATGCGAATGAACCATAACTATGCAGCCCTATTCCTAATAGATTTACTCCAAAATAGCATATCCAAATTATAAAAAATCCTATAGAAGCCACAATTGCAGAATTTGAGCCTTGCAAATTTGCATTTGTTCTAGTATGTAAATAAATTGCGAATATTGTCCAAGTAATAAATGCCCAAGTTTCTTTTGGGTCCCAATTCCAGTAGGATCCCCACGCTTCATTAGCCCATACTGCTCCCGAAAGAATACCTATGGTTAAAAATAGAAAACCAAGACTAATGACACGAGCACTCCAACAATCCAATTGCTGAATTAATTGATGCCTGTGATAATTTCTAAACGAAATAAAACAATTGTTTTGTAAAACATGGCTTATTTCATTCACGTATTGAATTTTTCTAAATGAAAATGACAAAAAATGGTTGTTTTTACATTTAAAAAAAAAAAAATTATTTTTTCGAAATGTAATGGCTAGAAGAGCTACTGATAATAATGATCCGCAGAGAAGAGATGCATAGCTCAATACCATCATACTTACGTGCATCATTAACCACTGTGATTGTAGAGCAGGTACTAATATTGTGGATTGATGCATTTCAGTTAAAAGACCTGAGGTGGCAAATCCTTGAGTCAAAATAGCACTGGGTGCAGTTATTGCACTTAGAAGATTTTTTTGTTTTCTAAAAAAAGGAAGCATATGAATAATGGATAAACTCCATGAAAGGAACATTAATGATTCATATAAATTACTTAAGGGTAAATGCCCCGAATAAATCCAACGAATAACTAATAATCCTGTTATACATAAAAAAGCGGCTACCATTCCTTTTTCCGACGAATCATATAATCCTACGATTTCGTGGACTAATAAGTTAATCAAATAAATCGTCAGTACGATTGAAACAATCGACAAGGAAATGTGAGTTAATATATGTTCTAAAGTAAAAAATATCATAAAAAATCCTAAAAAGGATATCCTCCAAGAATGGAATGGAGATCTGAAATTATATTCTATCCATTATAGGAATTATTATAGTATTTATTTGACTAGTATTTCTTTTTTAGAAATATGCCGCTACTCGGACTCGAACCGAGATGCTCTAGCACTGCTTCCTAAGAGCAGCGTGTCTACCGATTTCACCATAGCGGCTTGCTCGAAATCATAATAGCCCATTCATTTTTAATCGTCGAGATTGGAGGAGTAAATTCAATGCAATAGTTATTTTGCCGAAAGATTCAAAATATCCTTTTAATTACTATTTAAACGTTCAATCATCATTACCTTACTTATGAGGTGGGGCTATTGTTGTTAGTTTTAAAACCGCACTGAATGGTTTTTCGTGTGGTTTAAGTTCTTGTCAAATTTTAGAATTTTAAGGAGGTTTAAAATGTTTGTTGGATAGGTTGAAAACTGGATTAACTATAAATTAAATTGCCAATTGCTAGGATTTAAATTGTACCCATAATTCGTGGTACTATTTATCAAACTAATTAAGTATTAGTCAAACCAATTAGTAGGCTGTAGATATACCAGTGAAAATTTGTCTTCAATATTTCTAAAACGATTTTTCATTATGTAATGCATATTGTGCTTTATGGATAGGTATCTTAATGTATTCTATAGTTAAAGTTCAGTTAAAACATAGAATATATATTCGGCATCCAGAACCCAATAAGCCGTTTAAAATTAAAAGAAAAATATTATTTTTGTGAAAAGTTAATCGATGGGGAAAATAACAATCCCCATCCCACAAAAACCCACTAACGAGAAAGAGAAAACTTTGTAAAGAGAAAAATGATATATTATATTGTGCCTAATTTTTCGAGCCTTTGTCTAGTAGACACAAAAATGTTATCCTACAACATACGACAATATAAAATTGCATCTCATTAAGTTTACCATATTAATGGTAATTTCTTATCTTATAAATTATCGAATTCGTTGGTTCATATCGATTAAGATTATTCCAAGACTTTTCCAAGTCTTTATTATATAATATATTACTTGTTTGTTGTACAAAAAAGCTTTTAGAATTCCCGGTCGAAAGGGATTTTGCTAAAGAAAAAGCTTTTATTCCTGCCCAATACACTTGATTTTTCCAAAAATTTTGACGAATATGCTTTTTTTTTTGGACATAGAAATACGCTTTTTTTGAACCGCCATTCCAAAATGCAGAGGTTATTCATTTTATAGTTAAATGTGGAAGACATTTATTGTTCAAAAAAGTATATAATTTTTTTATTACTCAAATTTACATACAATATTTTGAAGAAAGAATTATTTATACTGACTAGTATTATATATATATAACTATATTCGAATGAAGATATTTATATATATACATGGTATTCATGGCTATAGAAATCGAGTTGCTTTCCATTGGTAAAAAAGAATAAAAAAGAGTTTCAATTGACTATTTTTGCCATGTTGCATTTCATGTAATTTCAAAAAAGAAATCGAAAAGTTTAAGAACCCTTACCTAATTTAAGAAAACTAGACTGTAAAACTCTTTCTATTAATTGTAATTGATCGAGGATCAAGAAAGTAGATCTAATCTAATTAAAATTAGAAAAAATGAGTATCTATTAGTAATAAATTTATTAATAGATATGTTATTTGAACCAGACATTTTTATTATTATTGCAGCTCTGTGCAAACTGAAGTGATGAGTAACAAATCGACAAACATCAATAAAATTAATCACAAGTATAAGTTTAAGTTGCTTTATTGAAAGAAATATAAACAACTCACTCAGTTTCCCAACGGACTAGTTCACAACCGATTAATGATTCCGAATTCTTAATTCCGAATCAATTAACGAAAATAAGAAAATAATCTCCTTGTTTTTTTGTTTATCGGGTTGAGTTATTGGTGGATCATAGGATACTCGGAATCAAGTACTTTTTTTTTCATAATTTTTGGCCTTGTTTTATGTATATAAACTAAATTATTGTAATAATGAAATGATTGAAAATATTATATTCTCTATGTTCATATATCTTAATCTTTAATTAAAAAAAAAGAATAACTTTATCAGACTTAATCGTTTTTATTTGACTATTTGGAAATCATCAGAATTCTTAATTCTATTTCTATATTAATATTAATTCTATTTCTATTAAAGTGTTTTCATATCTTGATTTTTTTTTGCTCCGTTATAAATATAAAAGAGTTGGTGAATCGGAAACAATTTTAAAATAAAAAAGGTTTATTTTTTATGGAATATACGTATCAATATGCGTGGATCATACCTTTCGTCCCCCTTCCGGTTCCTATAGCAATAGGGGTAGGCCTTTTTCTTTTCCCGGCGGCAACAAAAAATATTCGTCGTATATGGGCTTTTCTTAGTGTTTTATTACTAAGTATCGTTATGATTTTTTCCGCCAATCTGTCTATTCAGCAAATAAATGGCAGTCCATCCTACCAATATGTATGGTCTTGGACCCTAAATAATGATTTTTCTTTAGATTTAGGCCACTTAATAGATCCGCTTACTTCCATTATGTTAATATTAATAACTACTGTTGGAATAATGGTTCTTATTTATAGTGACAATTATATGTCTCATGATCAAGGCTATTTGACATTTTTTGCTTATATTAGTTTTTTTAACGCTTCGATGCTGGGATTAGTTACTAGTTCAAATTTGATACAAATTTATATTTTTTGGGAATTAGTTGGAATGTGTTCGTATCTATTAATAGGTTTTTGGTTCACACGACCCCTTGCCGCAACTGCTTGTCAAAAAGCGTTTGTAACTAATCGTGTAGGGGATTTTTTTTTATTTTTAGGAATCTTAGGTCTTTATTGGATAACGGGGAGTTTTGAATTTCGGGATTTGTTTGAAATAGCCAATAATTTGATTGATAATAATGGGGACAATTCTTTATTTCTTACTTTGTGTGCTTCCCTATTATTTGTAGGTTCGGTTGCCAAGTCTGCGCAATTCCCTCTTCATGTATGGTTACCTGATGCTATGGAAGGCCCTACTCCTATTTCGGCTCTTATACATGCTGCTACTATGGTAGCAGCAGGAATTTTTCTTGTAGCTCGACTTTTTCCTCTTTTTACAGTCATACCTTACATACTGAATATAATTTCTTTTGTAGGTATAATAACAATACTATTAGGAGCTACTTTAGCTCTTGCTCAAAGAGACATTAAAAGAAGTCTAGCCTATTCTACAATGTCGCAATTGGGCTATATTATGTTAGCTTTAGGTATGGGATCTTATCGAACTGCTTTATTTCATTTGATCACTCATGCCTATTCGAAAGCATTATTGTTTTTAGGATCTGGCTCCATTATTCATTCAATGGAAACTATTGTTGGGTATTCTCCAGATAAAAGCCAGAATATGGTTCTTATGGGTGGTTTAAAAAAATATGTCCCAATTACAAAAATTTCATTTTTTTTAGGCACGCTTTCTCTTTGTGGTATTCCACCTCTTGCTTGTTTTTGGTCCAAAGATGAAATTCTTAATGATAGTTGGTTGTATTCACCCATTTTTGCAATAATAGCTTGTTTCACAGCAGGATTAACTGCATTTTATATGTTTCGGATGTATTTACTTACTTTTGAAGGTCATTTAAATAGTAATTGTAAAAATTACAGCGGCAAAAAAAATAATGTGTTCCATTCAATATCTATCTGGGGAAAAAAAGGACAAAAAGTAAAAAAAAATAATTTGATTTTATCAACAATTAATCATAATCAAAGAATTTCTGTTTTTTCGAAAAAAGTATATCCTATTGTTGGTAATGTAGTAAAAAATATGATGGGGCCTCTTATTACTATAAAAAATTTTTCCAATCAAAAAATTTCCACATATCCTTATGAATCGGACAATACTATGTTATTACCACTTCTTATATTGGTCTTAGTTACTTTGTTCGTTGGATCCATAGGAATTCCTTTTGGTCAAGAAATAATTCATTTAGATATATTATCCAGATGGTTAACTCCATCAATAAATTTTTTACATTCAAATTATGATTTTGATTGGGATGAATTTGTGATAAATGCTATTTTTTCAGTCAGTATAGCGTATTTCGGAATATTTATAGCGTTTCTTTTCTATGGGCCTGCTTATTCCAATTTTAATAATTTGAACTTAATAAATTTATCTGTTCAAATGGGTCCTAGGAGAATTATTTGGGACAAAATACTAAATTTTATATATAATTGGTCATATAATCGTGGTTACATAGACACTATTTATACAAAAAACTTAACTACAGGTATAAGAGGGCTGGCAGAACTAAGTTATTTTTTTGATAAACAAGTAATTGATGGAATTACGAATGCTGTTGCTATTCTAAATTTATTTGTAGCCGAAATTTTTAAATATGTAGGCGGAGGACGAATCTCTTCTTATCTCTTCTTTTACTTATTTTATGTATTTATTTTTTTTATAGTAATTCAATAGTAAAAATCAATAGTAAAAATTTAATAATGACTTTAAAAAAAAAGTTTTTTTTATTTTTTCTTCAAATTCTCGGTAATCAGTAGTAAGGGCAGTAGGAAGAGCGATATCATGAAGTTTGTTTATCCAAAGAGTTTCGATAGAATCTTCTATCGAGTTTATTAAATACTCGTTCATGTTTGAACCTGAATACAATTCTTTGATTGTTCCACGATGGGGTCCATTCAAAAGAGGATCATATATTTTAGGTAAGCATTCTTGTTCAGTCTCATCATTGCACAATCTAGTTCTTTTTTCGAGTACATCCATAGCAAGAGACCCCTTGTCTAGAGCTTCAATTCGATTGATAAGTTCGTTGATGAGGTTGTTTCGTTTTTGTTCATTGGTA